AAATCAGTCAAGATATGATAGATTGATCATATCATTGTAGCAACTGAAAAAAAAAAATAAAGAAATATGATTATAAGTTATGAAAAGTAATCGAAAGGTATGCGGATAAGTGGAAGGATGAAAGAAAGAGAGAAAAAATTGAATATTAATGATATATTATTCCAATTTGGAAAGTCTATGAGGTCACTGTAAGAAAAGCAATGTAATACAGCATCAATACAGATTCATTCATAATAATTAGATAAATCTGTTCCGAAAACAAAAAAAAATTAAGAGCCTTGAGCCAATAAAAACTGAGAAAATTGACTCAAAAACAAATTAAAAAATGAAATTCCCAATTTCATATAAGAGCTCCATTGTAGAATTCGGGCCTAATGATTAATCAAGAAGCGATGGGAACGACGGAACCCATGAATATAGAGGATTCTATTGAAAAACAAATCTTAGTAATTCATTGGACAGGATGGCGGAATAAACCAGAAACTTTATTATCTATTCTGATTTTTATTCAGAGATCTCCTGGGATAAACATCAAACTTAATCTTAATATAGATATTGAAAGAGTAAATATTCGCCAGCGAATCTTTTTTTTTTTTATAAAAGTAATAAAATACGAAAAAAAAATTAAAAAGATAAAAGAAAATAAGGATTTGTTAGAATATTCTAACGCTAATAAAAACGACATTCGAGATGATGATATTACGTTATTTTTAAATAAATAGAATTCATCTTGGATTCGATTTCGAAAAAGACATACACAAATTTAGAAGAGATCAGATTAAATTTAATACCATGATTAATAGAATTAATCATTAACTACATCTATATCTTAATACAAGCTTTTTTATTCCTTTTATTCGCGAGGAGCTGGATGAGAAGAAACTCTCACGTTCAGTTCTGTAGTAGAGATGGAATTTCTAATTTAGAACCATCAACTATAACCCAAAAAGAACCAGATTTCGTAAACAACATCGAGGAAGACTAAAAGGAATATCTTCTCGTGGGAATCGTATTTGTTTTGGCAGATATGCTCTTCAAACACTTGAACCCGCTTGGATCACATCTAGACAAATAGAAGCAGGGCGACGAGCAATGACACGAAATGTACGACGTGGTGGAAAAATTTGGGTACGTATATTTCCAGACAAACCAGTTACAGTAAGACCTGCGGAAACGCGTATGGGTTCTGGGAAAGGATCCCCCGAGTATTGGGTAGCTGTGGTTAAACCAGGTAAAATCCTTTATGAAATGGGTGGTGTACCCGAAAATATAGCCAGAAAAGCTATTTCAATAGCGGCATCAAAAATGCCTATAAAAACCCAATTCATTATTTCTGAATAGGAATATAGAATGAAAAAGCTAAATAACATTTAAGGATAAAAAGATTATCAATTTTATTTTTTTGACAAACAATATTTTTTTACTTCGTCCTTTGCATTAAAAGAAGAGATACAAAAAAAATGATATGATTCAACCACAAACCTATTTGAATGTAGCAGACAACAGCGGGGCTCGAGAATTGATGTGTATTCGAATAATAGGAGCTAGTAATCGCCGATATGCTCATATTGGTGACGTTATTGTTGCTGTAATCAAAGAAGCAATACCAAATACTCCTCTAGAAAGATCAGAAGTGATTAGAGCTGTAATTGTACGTACTTGTAAAGAACTCAAACGTAATAATGGGACGATAATACGATATGATGACAATGCCGCAGTTGTCATTGATCAAGAAGGAAATCCAAAAGGAACTCGAGTTTTTGGGGCGATCCCACGGGAATTGAGACAATTAAACTTTACTAAAATAGTTTCATTAGCTCCTGAGGTATTATAAGATCTAAATATCGATAGTTTAGTATAGGATTAAAAAAACTGGTATTGAAATAAAATTAATTAATAGATTGTGTATCACGCATATACCCTTAATAATAAAATATTAAGAATTTAATTCATATATTAATATATAATTCGTCTATATCTATATATAAATAAAAGAAAAAGAACATGTTGATTATATCAAAATTATAGAACAATAAGGAATTTTAACTTATCATGGGGAAAGACACTATTGCTGATATAATAACCTCTATACGAAATGCTGACATGAATAGAAAAGGAACGGTTCGGATAGGATCGACTAACATCACCGAAAGTATTGTTAAAATCCTTTTACGAGAGGGTTTTATCGAAAACGTAAGGAAACATCGCGAAAGCAACCAATATTTTTTGATTTTAACCCTAAGACACAGACGAAATAAGAAAGAATCCTATAAAACGATTTTAAATTTAAAGAGAATAAGTCGGCCGGGTCTACGAATCTATTCTAACTCTCAACGAATTCCACGAATTTTAGGCGGAATAGGAATTGTAATCCTTTCGACTTCTCAAGGTATAATGACAGACCGAGAAGCTCGACTAAAAAGAATCGGCGGAGAAATTTTGTGTTATATATGGTAATCCTTCTAATATAAAAATTACATATCTGGAACTTACGATTTGT